CATTGCCTAAGTTTTATTTTTTTGTCCACTACTTTTTTTATATATTTTATTGTACGTAATAAATCGAAAAAAAAAAAGTAAAGTTCCGCTACATCTGGAAAACCGAAAAAAAGACTAGGAGTTTTTGACAAACAGACTACTCTTTCGACACAAGAAAGGGGGTTTAGAAAATTCCTTTTCTTGTGTCGAAGACTAGGAAAACAAATAAAATAATGCCTCTTAGAATTTTTTGTTCCCCACACTTCTAGTTCGTTCGATTACCCGCTTATTTATGCTAATCTCTATCCCCATTTTATGGCATTGAAATCTGGCATATAGTAACACAGTCCTGTCAATTCAATTTGAACAAAGAAAAAGGCGGTAAAGCCATAAACTTCTTCAAACAAAAATCTACCTATTATGACTAAGAGTGCGCTACAAGGGAGTCCCCGAAGTTCGTAGAAAAAGAGCAAGTAAATAAAAGGTTTTTCTGAATTTATTTTTTTGATCATAAAGAATTGACAACCAAAATTTTTTCTTTTTACGAACCTGATGTCGATAAATCCGCGAGTCTAGAAATTCATTTCGGCCAATTGAACCTTCTCGAACTGTTTCTTTTTAAGAACTAAAAATATTTGTGCCAAAATAACAGATGCCAAGAAGACCAAAAGGCCTTGGACACGTAATGGATCTTGAAGTACTATTTCGGCATCTCCCTGACCAAATCCACCCACATTAGGATTACTCGTTAATGGTTGATCAAATTTGATGGATTCACCCTCTGAAACAAGAACTTCTGGTCCTGGAGGGATAATATCAACCACTTGACGTCCATCCGATGGACCTGTTATGATTATTTCATACCCCCCTTTTTCTTTTCGTATGATTTTGCTTACTATGCCCGCCCCTGTAGCATTATAAACTGTATTGTTACTCTTGCTTCCGTCGGGATAAATCTGACCCCTTCCCCTATTTCCTCCTACATATATAGGATATTTTAAGAAGTGAACATCTTTCTTAGTAGCGGGGTCGGGGGAAAGAATAGGAAAGGTGATTTCACTATATTTCTGGCCGGGGACAGGCCCTATTACAAGAATATTTTTTTTATTAGGGCGGTAGCTCTGAAAAGACAAATTTCCTATCTTTTCTTTCATCTCGGGAGAAATACGATCGGAAGGAGCTAATTCAAACCCCTCCGGTAAAATAAGAACAGCCCCCACATTCAAACCCCCTTTCTTACCATTAGCAAGGACTTGTTTCACTTGCTTATCATAAGGGATTCGAACAACTGCTTCAAATACAGTATCGGGAAGTACTGCTTGTGGAACCTCAATATCCACGGGCTTATTAGCTAAATGACAATTGGCACATACAATACGCCCAGTCGCTTCTCGTGGATTTTCATAACCTTGCTGTGCAAAAATGGGATATGCACTTGAAACGGGTGCCCGAGTTATGATATATATCATGAGCGATACGCAAATCGATCGAGTAATATGTTCCTTTATCCAAGAAAAAGTATTTCTAGTTTGCATGGTCTAATCATTGGTCTGAAAATTTCTACAATAAATTGGGTAGGTCCCTAGTATAGTTTCCTATCCACGATTCTGCTATTTATTGGAATCATTTTACTGGAATACTATACTATAAAAATAGTATGAAAACCCCCGGATAGAATGTTTTTAATACTTATGTAGAACTACATAAGTAAGAAACGTTCTAATTGGATTGATTGATGATTTATCAATCATTCATTGAATGATAAATAACTACAAGTGATGGAGATACACGATTTAAATAACGAAAAATCCAATATTTAAAAATAGTATCGAGAATAACCGGAAAAGTGGAAACAAGACCAGATATAATTTGATCATTATGACCAAATCCAAAATCTTTGTACACAGAACCAATCATTAGTTCCCACCCGTGGGGTGAATGAAATCCGATACATAAATCGGTTAATAAAAGAATCGAAAAGGCTTTTACTGTATCACTTAAGTTATATACGAATTCCTGAGCCCAAGAATTAAGAATAACAAGTTCTTCATTACCTAAAATCGAATAACCACTTAGAATAACAAAACAGATTATATTTGTCGAGAAGTGTAAAATTGTATGGATACGATCCTCGTTGTGTATCTTGATTAATTGGATCGTTTCTTTGTGGATTCCTATAAGAAACTTTTGTAGATATGTCTCCGAGTATTCCTTGATCATTTCTTCCAAGAAGAGGATTTCGTCTAATTCTATGAACTTTTCTAGAATACTTTTTTCTTGAATATCATTCAAAAAAATTTCGGATTGGCCGATATTCACCCAATTAATAACCCAAGATTCCATACTTTTAGTAAATGAGAGAGAAATCCACCAGGGCAGAAATACTATAGATGCAAGATACAAAAGAGGAGTGAAAGCTTTCTTTTTTGCCATTTTTCGCCTGTTAATTTTTAATTAACCCACTCCATTTGTCGACTTTATATAATCGAATCTTTCTTTCAAACATGAGTTGTAGACAAGGCATCAAACCTACGAATCTATTTTATTTGTGATTTTGTTTTGAATCTAGAAAGAATACAGAAATAGACTAAGACTCCACTTCGAATTTGACTAAAGAAATAATACAAGTGTTGCCAGATATCTCAATTCATCAAATTCCAAACAAGTGTCTCCTTTCGATGAAAGGTTGAAAGAAGTCCTTTAAGGAATGAATATTATTGGGATTTTGAGACGAAAGAATCCCTTATTCTATCAAAATATCCAATATTTCAAAAAAATGCCAACGATTTCCCATAGTCAAGAATAGAATAATTGAGAGAAAGATATTGTGATGGTCAAAAAAATGAGTGGCAAAACAAGATAGAAACAGACCAGTTATCATTATTAAGAAAACCCATTATTGGGTAGTAAAGAACACAAATGAAAGGATAAAAAGGTCGATTGAAAAAAAAATTTACAAGATATGGTTTATCTGTATCTGTTTATCCTAAAGTATCACTTAGTTATAGAAAAAACAGGATTCTTGCATTTTTTCCCTCCTGCCGAGAAAGCATTCGTTCTTCAGCCCAGTTCCTTTTCTCAAAATCAAAATACTTCAATCGGTACGCGCAAGAAATAGGCCAATTCGGCGGCTTTTTGTTCAATTTCTTGTGGAGTCAAATTCTCATCAGTACGAGTCAACGGAACAGCCCCCCGGCCTCTGATATCCATATAAAGGACAGGACGCGCAAAAATACCCTCTTTAACTTCTATTCGAACGGATTGAATATCTTTTATAAGGAATCGGAGGAATATGCGACGATTTTTTCCAGGAAATCCCCAACGAAAAATACACACTATTCCTTCCTTTCTATCGAATCGATCATAACCACTACCTACATTCCAGGAGATTGTGCACCACAAATAGGAACTAATAAAGAGACCCGCGATCCCGTAGAAAGACATCACGATCCCCTGTGGAAAAAAAATGATTTGCTGAGACGGAACAAAAGATATCAAATTTCTACCAAGAAAACTGGAAGTTCCAACCAACAAGAATCCTAATGAACCTAAAAAAACGATAAGGGCCCAGCAAAAATTACTTAGTTTTCGAGACCCCGTTATAAGTTCTATCCATATATGTTCTGATCGCCAACTCATACTTCATCCGATTGCATTTTATTGAAATTGAAAGAATACCCCAAATTATTTTGACTTTACTTTTTTTGTTTCCGCATGAGCTTTCATTAACTAGCACTAGTTTGGTGTGAACTAGCACTAGTTTAATGGGAACTTTTAGGGGTAATTCATCAAATTTGTTTAGATCTAAAATAATCACATACCCTCATATGATCCCAATATAATATACATATTGATATACATATAGATCGGCCAACTTTACATTTTAGGCATCCAGCGATCCTGATCTATTTGAAACTGGCTAGAATTCAGTTACCTATAGATCATTTTCTGCAGGCAAAAGAGCTTTTTCTTTTATGTTCGACAGAAATCACATGTTCTACCATATTCTCTTTTCTGAAATAAATATCTATCTTATGCTACAAGTCTAAGTTTCAAAAAAAAACGAATGAGATTAGGTCCCCTCAGATCTAAACAATCTTGTTTTTTTGAACATGAAGAAATAAAGAAGCCATTGCAATTGCCGGAAATACTAGGCCTACTAAAGGCACAAAAATAGAGGGAAAGTGGAAAGTTGTCATAAAATGGGGTACCTCGGTTTATTATTTGTACCTGTTCTTTTTTTTAATATCATATTTTATATTTATACTAATTCTAATTAATAATTGTAATTATTATGAATTCGTAGTTATTATTAATTAATTCAATTTGCAAATTTTTCATTTTAATTAGAGATATTAAGTATCTAAGTGAGTATATAGAATAAGTCCAAGGAATGTAGAATTAAATAAATGGACTTATTCATCTATCTACATGAAAGATACATATGATAATCCATTTTTTTCTTCGTTTCTTTGTGTTTTGTTCTTGGCTTCAACTTTAATAAAGAAATAGTTATCCCCAACTTTTGATTTTTATTCTTTCTACAATTAGATCTTAGGTCGCCAAAGAAAACTCCCTTTTTAGTTACTTTGATTCCGATAAGCTAAGATTCGGATAAGCTAACTACTTGTTTCCTACAAATAAAAAAATGGAACTTAGTGCACTCTACTTGATTGAATTGGAATTCAAAGGAAAGAAGGCGTGGAGCTTAAATAACTCACTCAGAACGCTTTTCAAAAGATTACGCGGTACGATTAGGTCGAATAAGCCCTTCTGGAATAAATATTCAGCCGCTTGTGAACCTTCGGGTACGGTTTTATTCAATGTTTGTTCAATTACTCTTTTACCCGCAAATGCAATGTAGGAATTTGGTTCGGCAATAATAATATCTCCCAACATACCAAAACTAGCTGTTACCCCACCAGTAGTAGGAGATGTAAGGATTGATACATACAATAACTTTTTATTTGATTGATAATCATATAAAGCAGACGCTATTTTAGCCATTTGCATCAGGCTCA